AGAATTTCATCTCTGATGATACTTTTTTAGTTAGGGATAGTAATGGAGACAGTTATTCTATCTATTTTGATAGAGAAAATCAAATTTTTGAGATTGACAGCGATCATTCTTTTCTGAGTGAACTAGAAAGTTCTTTTTCTAGTTATCGCAATTCTAGTTATATGAATAATGAATCTACGAATGAAGATTCCTTATACAATCGTTCCATTTACGATACTCAATCTAGTTGGAATAATCACATTACTAGTTGCATTGACAGTTATCTTCAGTCTCAAATCTGTATTGATACGTCCATTGTAAGTGATAGTAGTGACGGTTACATTTCTAGGTGCGTTTTTGATAAACGTAAAACTAGTAGTGAAGGTGGGGGGTCCAGTATACGAACCCGCGCGAAGAGTAGTGATTTAACTCTAAGAGAAAGGCCTAGTGATCTCGATGCAACTCAAAAATACAGGCATTTGTGGGTTCAATGCGAAAATTGTTATGGATTAAATTATAAGAAATTTTTGAAATCAAAAATGAATATTTGTGAACAGTGTGGATACCATTTGAAAATGGGTAGTTCAGAAAGAATCGAAATTTCGATCGACCCCGGTACTTGGGACCCTATGGATGAAGACATGGTCTCTCTGGATCCCATTGGATTTCATTCGGAGGAGGAGCCTTATAAAGATCGTATTGATTCTTATCAAAGAAAGACAGGATTAACTGAGGCTGTTCAAACAGGCGTAGGTCAACTAAATAGTATTCCCGTAGCAATTGGGGTTATGGATTTTCAGTTTATGGGGGGTAGTATGGGATCTGTAGTCGGGGAGAAAATCACCCGTTTGATTGAGTACGCTACTAATCAATTTCTACCTCTTATTATAGTGTGCGCTTCGGGGGGAGCGCGCATGCAAGAAGGGAGTTTGAGCCTGATGCAAATGGCTAAAATATCGTCTGCTTTATATGATTATCAATCAAATAAAAAGTTATTGTATGTATCAATCCTTACATCTCCTACTACTGGTGGGGTAACAGCTAGTTTTGGTATGTTGGGAGATATTATTATTGCCGAACCAAATTCCTACATTGCATTTGCGGGTAAAAGAGTAATTGAACAAACATTGAATAAAACAGTACCCGAAGGTTCACAAGCGGCTGAATATTTATTCCAGAAGGGCTTATTCGACCTAATCGTACCGCGTAATCTTTTAAAAAGCGTTCTGAGTGAGTTATTTAAGCTCCACGCCTTCTTTCCTTTGAATTCCAATTCAATCAAGTAGAGCGCACTAAGTTCAATTATTTTATTTGTAGCAAACAAAAAAAGTAGTTAGCTTATCCGAATCTTAGCTTATCGGAATCAAAGTAACTAAAAAGGGAGTTTTCTTTGGCGACCTAAGATCTAATTGTAGAAAGAATCAAAATCAAAAGTTGCGTATAACTCTTTTTTTTTTACCTAGATTCCCGATTACTAATTAAGAAGTCTCTATCAACAAGATAAAAACGTGAGTTCTTCCTTTCGTGAAATTAGGAAAATAAAACGAATTTCATCTTACGTATATAATCAAATTCAAATTATAGAAAAAATAGATATATAGTTTTATATCTTTCTCCATCTCCCGAAAATCCCGTTTTCACTAAAAATCCCGGTTGTGTCGCATTCTAATGAATCTTTCAATAATTTGTAAGAAACTCTTTATTAAATATTAAAATGAAATTCAAAGACAAGAACAAAACACAAAGAAACGAAGAAAAATAAAATGGATTATCATATGTATCTTTCATATAGATAGATGAATAAGTCCATTTATTTAGTTCTACATTCCTTGGACTTATTCTATATACTCACTTAGATACTTAATATCTCTAATCTACGAATTCATAATAATTACAATTATTAATTATAATTAGTATAAATATAAAATATGATATTAAAAAAAAATAAGAACAGGTACAAATAATAAATCGAGGTACCCCATTTTATGACAACTTTCAATTTTCCCTCTATTTTTGTGCCTTTAGTAGGCCTAGTATTTCCGGCAATTGCAATGGGTTCTTTATTTCTTTATGTTCAAAAAAACAAGATTGTTTAGATCCGAGGGGACCCAGTCTCATTCTTTTTTTTTTTTTTAACTTAGACTTGTAGCATAACACAGATATTTATTTCGGAAAAGAAAATATAGTAGAACATGTGATTTCCGCCGAACATAAAGGAAAAAGCTCTTATGTCTGCAGAAAATGATCTATAGATAACTGAATTCTAGCCAGTTTCAAATAGATCAGGATCGCTGGATGCCTAAAATGTAAAGTTGGTGGATCTATATATATATCAATATGTATATTGGGATCATATGAGGGGTATGTTATTATTTTAGATCTAAACAATTTGATGAATTACTCCTAAAAGTTCCCATTAAACTAGTGCTAGTTCACATCAAACTAGTGCTAGTTGATGAAAGTTCATTCGGAAACAAAAAAAGTAAAGTCAAAATCATTTGGGGTATTCTCTCAATTTCAATAAAATGCAATCGGATCAAGTATGAGTTGGCGATCAGAAGATACATGGATAGAATTTATAACGGGGTCTCGAAAACTAAGTAATTTTTGTTGGGCCCTTATCGTTTTTTTAGGTTCATTAGGATTCTTGTTGGTTGGAACTTCCAGTTTTCTTGGTAGAAATTTGATATCTTTTGTTCCGTCTCAGCAAATCCTTTTTTTTCCACAGGGAATCGTGATGTCTTTCTACGGAATCGCGGGTCTCTTTATTAGTTCCTATTTGTGGTGCACAATTTCCTGGAATGTAGGTAGTGGTTATGATCGATTCGATAGAAAGGAAGGAATAGTGTGTATTTTTCGTTGGGGATTTCCTGGAAAAAATCGTCGCATATTCCTCCGATTCCTTATAAAAGATATTCAATCCGTTCGAATAGAAGTTAAAGAGGGTATTTATGCCCGTCGTGTCCTTTATATGGATATCAGAGGCCGGGGGGCTATTCCGTTGACCCGTACTGATGAGAATTTAACTCCACGAGAAATTGAACAAAAAGCCGCGGAATTGGCCTATTTCTTGCGCGTACCAATTGAAGTATTTTGATTTTGAGAAAAGGAACTGGGCGGAAGAACGAATGCTTTCTCGGCAGGAGGGAAAAAACGCAAGAATCCTTTTAGTTTTTCTATAACTAAATGATACTTTAGATGCAGATAAACCATATCTTGTAAATTATTTTCTTTGTCAATCGACCTTTTTACTTGTTTTGCCGCTTATTTTTTTGACCATCACAATATCTTTTTCTCAATTATTCTATTCTTGACTATGGGGAATCGTTGGAATTTTTTTTTTCGAAATATTGGATATTTTGATAGAATAAGGGGTTCTTTCGTCTCAAAATCTCAATAATATTCATTTCTTCAAAGTACTTCTTTCGGCCATTCATCGAAAGGAGACATTTGTTTGGAATTTGATGAATTGAGGTATCTAGCAACACTATTTTGTATTATTTCTTCAGTCGAACTTGAAGTGGAGTCTTAGTCTATTTCTGTATTCTTTCTAGATTCAAAACAAAATCACAAATAAAATAGATTCATAGGTTTGATGCCCTGTCTAGAACTCATGTTTGAAAGAAATATTCGATTACATAAAGTCCGACAAATGGAGTGGGTTAATTAAAAATTAACAGGCGAAAAATGGCAAAAAAGAAAGCATTCACTCCTCTTTTGTATCTTGCATCTATAGTATTTTTGCCCTGGTGGATTTCTCTCTCATTTACTAAAAATATGGAATCTTGGGTTATTAATTGGGCGAATATCGGCCAATCCGAAATTTTTTTGAATGATATTCAAGAAAAAAGTATTCTAGAAAAGTTCATAGAATTAGAAGAAATCCTCTTCTTGGAAGAAATGATCAAGGAATACTCGGAGACATATCTACAAAAGCTTCTTATAGGAATCCACAAAGAAACGATCCAATTAATCAAGATACACAACGAGGATCGTATCCATACAATTTTACACTTCTCGACAAATATAATCTGTTTTGTTATTTTAAGTGGTTTTTCTATTTTAGGTAATGAAGAACTTGTTATTCTTAATTCTTGGACTCAGGAATTCCTATATAACTTAAGTGATACAGTAAAAGCTTTTTCAATTCTTTTATTAACCGATTTATGTATCGGATTTCATTCACCCCACGGCTGGGAACTAATGATTGGTTCTGTATACAAAGATTTTGGATTTGGTCATAATGATCAAATTATATCTAGTCTTGTTTCTACTTTTCCGGTTATTCTCGATACTATTTTTAAATATTGGATTTTTCGTTATTTAAATCGTGTATCTCCGTCACTTGTAGTTATTTATCATTCAATGAATGATTGATAAATGATCCACCAATATTAATCCAATTAGAACGTTTCTTACTTTGTAGTTCTACATAAGTATTAAAAACATTCTATCCGGGGGGTTTTCATACTATTTTTATAGTATAGTATTCCAGTAAAATGATTCCAATAAATAGCAGAATCGTGGATAGGAAACTATACTAGCGACCTACCCAATTTATTGTAGAAATTTTCAGACCAATGATTAGACTATGCAAACTAGAAATACTTTTTCTTGGATAAAGGAACATATTACTCGATCTATTTCCGTATCGCTCATCATATATATCATAACTCAGACATCCGTTTCAAGTGCATATCCCATTTTTGCGCAGCAGGGTTATGAAAATCCACGAGAAGCGACCGGGCGTATTGTATGTGCCAATTGTCATTTAGCTAATAAGCCCGTGGATATTGAGGTTCCACAAGCAGTACTTCCCGATACTATATTTGAAGCAGTTGTTCGAATTCCTTATGATAAGCAAGTGAAACAAGTCCTTGCTAATGGTAAGAAAGGGGGTTTGAATGTGGGGGCTGTTCTTATTTTACCGGAGGGGTTTGAATTAGCTCCTTCCGATCGTATTTCTCCCGAGATGAAAGAAAAGATAGGAAATTTGTCTTTTCTGAGCTACCGCCCTAATA